CTGAAATTTTTTCCATAAAAAAGAAATCTGATTATGGGCTGTGAAGCAAAAATAAAGGGATGTGGATAAATGGAAGGATGATAGAAAGAGAGAACAAAAATATCAATGATATATGATTCCAATATGTATGGTCTATGAATCAACTCATAAAAGGCAGTGTGATAAAGCATTAATACTGATATAATCAATACTGATATAAATATATAAAATAAATGAAATATAAATAAATAAAATAATATAAAAAAAAGAAAAAAAAAATAATAAATAATAAAGATAAAGAATAAAGAGCCTCGGGTTAATAAAAACTGAGGAGATTGACTCGGGAACGAATTTTGCCGGAAGCTCCATTGCGGAGTTCAGGCCTAACCATTAATGGAGAAGCTATGGGAACGACGAAACCTGTGACTGCATAGGATTCTATTGAAAACGAATCCTAATAATTCATTGGGTGGGATGGCGGAACGAACCAAGAAAAAATTGATTTATTCTGAGAGGTGTCATGAATTGAGTGACCCTACGAATGAAAGAGTCAATATTCGCCCGCGAAACCTTTATTTATTGGATTACAATTTTTGGCACGATTCGATAGAGGTAAGGTAAAAATAAGGATTCATTATATTCTACGTTATATTCTAAAAATAAAAAAAGAAGCATCTTTTATATTTTCTATATCTAATAATATACACGTCCAGCTGTATATTTTGTATATACATCTTCCTTTGTAACAAATTAAATATGTAACAAATTAAATATCCATAAATGCCATTCATTACTTATAATTACTTATATTATTACTTATATTTATTATAAATAAATTATAATAAATTATAATAAATATATATTTTAATAAAATTATACATGTGCATCTGTAATATTATTGAATCGTTTCATTCGCGAGGAGCTGGATGAGAAGAAACTCTCATGTCCGGTTCTGCAATAGAGATGGAATTAAGAAACAACCATCAACTATAACCCCAAAAGAACCAGATTTCGTAAACAACATAGAGGAAGAATGAAGGGAATATCTTGTCGAGGCAATCATATTTGTTTCGGCGGATACGCTCTTCAGGCGCTTGAACCCGCTTGGATCACAGCTAGACAGATAGAAGCGGGGCGGAGAGCAATGACACGATATGCGCGTCGTGGTGGAAAAATATGGGTACGTATATTTCCCGACAAACCTGTTACAGTAAGACCTACGGAAACACGTATGGGTTCGGGAAAGGGATCCCCCGAATATTGGGTATCTGTTGTTAAACCGGGTCGAATACTTTATGAAATGGGCGGAGTATCAGAAACTATAGCCAGAGCAGCTATTTCAATAGCTGCGTGCAAAATGCCTATACGAACTCAATTTGTTATTTCACGATAGGGATGTAGAACTAAACAAAAGGGATATTGAGGATGAAAAAAGAACCGCAGGTTTATTTTCTTCTGGACGGACAATATTTCTTTTTTTCCTTCATCCTTTGTATTGAAATAACAGATTCAAATAAAAAATATATGATTCAACCTCAGACCCTTTTGAATGTAGCGGATAACAGCGGAGCTCGAGAATTGATGTGTATTCGAATCATAGGAGCTGGTAATCACCAATATGCTCATATTGGTGACGTTATTGTTGCTGTAATCAAAGAAGCAGTGCCAAATATGCCTCTAGAAAGATCAGAAGTCATTAGAGCTGTAATTGTACGTACATGTAAAGAACTCAAACGTGACAACGGTATGATAATACGATATGATGACAATGCAGCGGTCGTCATTGATCAAGAAGGAAATCCAAAAGGAACTCGAGTTTTTGGTGCGATCGCTCGGGAATTGAGACAGTTGAATTTTACTAAAATAGTTTCATTAGCTCCCGAGGTATTATAAATACTAGTAGATGACACTATGATATAGTAGGCTATCTGAAATAGATCAAATTAATAGATTGTGTCTCACGCATATACTTTTTATTTTTAAAATTTTTAAATTCAAAAAAAACAAAGAAAAAAGAAAAAAGGAAACATGTTGATTATATCAAAATTAGGAGGCACAAAAAATTATAGTTCGTTATGGGTAGGGACAATATTGCCGATATAATAACTTCTATAAGAAATGCTGACATGAATAAAAAAGGAACGGTTCGAATAGCATCTACTAATATCACCGAAAACATTGTTAAAATACTTATACGAGAAGGTTTTATTGAAAATGTTCGAAAACATCAGGAAAATAACAAATATTTCTTGGTTTCAACCCTGCAACATAGAAAGACTAGGAAAGGAATATATAGAACCGTTTTAAAGTGTATCAGCCGACCCGGTTTACGAATTTATTCCAACTATCAACGAATTCCTAAGATTTTAGGTGGAATGGGAATTGTAATTATTTCTACTTCTCGAGGTATAATGACAGATCGAGAAGCTCGACTAGAAAGAATTGGAGGAGAAATTTTGTGTTATATATGGTGATCCTCCTCCTCTGGTATCCTAATTTTATCTCTAACTTCCCATTTGTGAAATAGAGAGGAAAAGTGAGTTATATACCTCTTCCTTCATTAGTTGATACTTAAAGGGGGTTACCTGGAATGAAAGAACAAAAATTGATTCATGAAGGTTTAATTACTGAATCACTTCCCAACGGTATGTTCCGGGTCCGTTTAGATAATGAAGATCTAATTCTAGGTTATGCTTCAGGGAGGATCCGGCGCAGTTTTATACGGATACTACCAGGAGATAGAGTAAAAATTGAAGTAAGTCGTTATGATTCAACCAGAGGACGTATAATTTATAGACTTCGCAACAAAGATTCGAACGATTAGGTGATTTTTTTAAACATTCCTTTCATGGGGACACAATTCGAAGTTAAAAAAAAATATTCAAGAAACTTATTTTCTTCAAAAGAGTAGATTCAGAATTAAGGTAAAGAATAAGAAATATGAAAATAAGGACTTCTGTTCGTAAAATTTGTGAAAAATGTCGACTGATCCGTAGGCGCGGACGAATTATAGTGATTTGTTCCAATCCGAGACATAAACAGAGACAAGGGTAATCTTTCTAAAAAAGAACTTTCTTTTCTAAAGGGGAAGACACGTGTAAGAATAAAAGATCTGTTTTAACATGAAATGGATATCTCCGTATCTTTTCTTTCTGTATATTTCTGACTCATATTTATGAGACGATAAAATATGACAAAAGCTATACCAAGAATTGGTTCACGTAGGAATGGACGTATTGGTTCACGTAAGAATGGACGTAGAATACCAAAAGGAGTTATTCATGTTCAAGCGAGTTTCAACAATACCATTGTAACTGTTACAGATGTACGAGGTCGGGTGGTTTCTTGGGCCTCCGCGGGTACTTCTGGATTCAAAGGCACAAGAAGAGGTACACCCTATGCTGCTCAAGCCGCAGCGGTAAATGCTATTCGTACAGTAGTTGATCAGGGTCTGCAACGGGCAGAAGTTATGATAAAAGGCCCTGGTCTCGGAAGAGATGCAGCATTACGAGCCATTCGTAGAAGTGGTATACTATTAAGTTTAGTACGTGATGTAACACCTATGCCACATAATGGGTGTCGACCTCCTAAAAAAAGACGTGTGTAGAAATAAGAATTAAACAGATTTCAAGAGAAATAAATGATTCAATGATCTGATCAAATATTATAATAATACTTATTATAGTATGGTTCGAGAGGAAGTAGTAGGATCCACTCGAACACTACGGTGGAAATGTGTTGAATCAAGAGTAGACAGTAAGCGTCTTTATTATGGTCGTTTCGTTCTGTCCCCGCTTATGAAAGGTCAAGCCGATACCATAGGTATTGCCATGCGAAGGGCTTTACTTGGAGAAATAGAAGGAACATGTATCACACGTGCAAAATCTGAGAAAGTAGCACATGAATATTCTACGATAGTAGGTATTGAAGAATCAGTACATGAATATTCTACGATAATAGGTATTGAAGAATCAGTACATGAAATTTTACTAAATTTGAAAGAAATTATATTGAGAAGTAATCTGTATGGAGTTATAGACGCATCCATCTGCGTCAGGGGGCCTAGATACGTAACCGCTCAAGATATCATCTCACCACCTTACGTGGAAATAGTTGACACGACACAACATATAGCTAACCTGACGGAATCAATTGATTTGTGTATTGAATTACAAATCAAGAGAGATCGCGGATATCGTATGAAATCCGCAAATAACTCTCAAGATGGAAGTTATCCTATAGATGCTGTATCCATGCCTGTTCGAAATGCGAATCATAGTATTCATTCTTATGGGAATGGGAATGAAAAACAAGAGATACTTTTTCTAGAAATATGGACGAATGGAAGTTTAACTCCTAAGGAAGCACTTTATGAAGCTTCTCGTAATTTGATTGATTTATTTATTCCTTTTCTACATGCGGAGGAAGAGGACATTAATTTCGAAGAAAATAAAAACAGGTTTCCTCTACCCATTTTTACCTTTCAAGATAGATTAACTAATCTAAAGAAAAACAAAAAAGGAATTCCATTGAAATGTATTTTTATTGACCAATCAGAATTGCCTTCCAGGACCTATAACTGTCTCAAAGGGTCCAATATACATACATTATCGGACCTTTTGAATAACAGTCAAGAAGATCTTATGAGAATTGAATTTTTTCGAATAGAAGATGTAAAACAGATATTGGACACTCTACAGAAGTATTTCGCAATTGATTTATCTAAGAATAAGTTTTCATTTTAAATCCATTGTAATTATTTCATCTTCTTTTTATTTTATATATAGAAAAAGAAAAAAAGAATTAGAAAGAAAAAAAGAATAAAATTAGTTTTTAATCTTTGGCACGATCCGTATTTTCCCGGAATGGATCATAATAAAATTAAATAAATGTCTCTAGGGAATAATCACTTCAAAGTAAATCTTCCCTAGATACCTACATCATGGTATTTAACAGTTGAATCAATTTGAAAAAGACCTAAAGTTAGGGATTTATCAATAGGTAATGTTGCTCCAATACCT